AGAAAGAAGAGGAGGACAAAAGAGAAATATACAAAAAAGAGGAGAAAACTCGTATAGAAATAGGGGAAATTTGGGATAGCATTATATTTGCTCAAGTAATAAGAGGTTTTGCATTAGTAATCCAATCAATTCTTAGAAAATATATTATATTACCTTCATTAATAATATCTAAAAATCTTGTTCGTATACTATTATTTCAATTTCCCGAATGGTCCGAAGATTTAAAGGATTGGACTAAAGAAATCCATATTAAATGCACCTATAATGGCGTTCAATTATCAGAAACAGAATTTCCGAAAAACTGGTTAACAGACGGTATTCAGATAAAGATTCTATTTCCTTTTCGTCTGAAACCTTGGCACAGATCTAAGTTACGATTCCCTAATAAAGATCCAATTGGAAAAAAAGAAAAAAATGATTTTTGTTTTTTAACAGTTTGGGGAATGGAAACTGAATTACCTTTTGGTTCTCCCCGACAACAAATTTCATTTTTTGAACCCATTTTTAAAAAATTAAAAAAAATAAAATTAAAATTGCAAAAAAAATGTTTTCTAGTTCTAAGAGTTTTAAAAGAAAGAACAAAATTTTTTATAAATTTTATAAATGTATTAAAAGAAACAAAAAAATGGGTCATCAAAAGCATTCTCTTTCTAAAAAAACTAAAAAAAAGAATCAAAGAACTCTCAAAAAGAAACCAAATTCTAGCATTTGGATTGAAAAAAATAGAAAGATATAAATTGAGTGAACCTAAAAAAAAAAAAGATTCGATAATCCATAATCAAATTATTCCTGAATCGTCTATTCAAATTCGATTTATGGATTGTACAACTTACTCATTGACAGAAAAAAAAATGAAAAATATAACTAATAGAACAAACACAATTATAACTGAAATAGAAAAAATGAAAAAAGATAAGCAAATAGGGTTTCTAACTCGAGAGATAAATATTAGCCAGACCAAAATAAGTTATGAAGATAAAAGATTAGAATCACCAAAAAACATTTGGCGAATATTAAAAAGAAAAAATCTTCGATTACTTCGTAAATCACATTTTTTTTTTAAATTTTTGATTGAAAAACTATACATATATATCTTTCTATGTATCATTATTCTATTTAGAATCATTGCAGAGCTTCTTCTTAAATTAAAAAAAAAAATTTTGAATAAATACATTTACAATAATGAAGAAAATCAAGAAAGAATTGATAAAACAAATCAAAGTATAATTAACTTTATTTTGACTATAAAAAAGTCACTTTGTATTATTAATAAAAATTCACATATTTTTGGGGACTTATCTTACTTGTCACAAGCATGTGTATTCTACAAATTCTCACAAATCCAAGTCAGTAACTTATATAAGTTAAGATCTGTCTTTAACTATTACGGAACATCTTTTTTTCTTAAGAATGAAATAAAAGAGTATTTTGTTGGAACGCAAGGAATATTTGATTCCGAATTAAGACAACATAAAAACCTTCGAAATTCTTTAATTAATGAATGGAAAAACTGGCTAAAGGTTCATTATCAATATGATTTATCTCAGATTAGATGGTCTAGATTAATATCACAAAAATGGCGAAATAGAGTCAATCAATATCAATGTCGTATGACTAAAAATAAAGATTTAAACAAATGTGATTCAGATGAAAAAAACCGATTCATTGAATATGAAAAACAAAATTCTTTTGAAATGGATTCATTACTAAAAAAAAACAAAAAATTAAAAAAACAATATCAATATGATCTTTTATCGTATAAATCTATTAATTATGAAGATGAAAAAAACTCATATATTTATGGATTGCCATTACAAGTAAATAAGAACAAAAAAATTTATTATACTTACAATAACAATACGCCTAAACGTAAACTATTTGATATGATAGAAGGTATCCTTATCAAAAATTATCGAGTAGAAAATAATAGTATAGATATAAAAAAAAGTCCGGATAGAAAATCTTTTTATTGGAAAATTCTCAATTTTTGTCTTACAAAGAAGATTGATATTAAGGCTTGCGTTAATATTGATACCATCACTAAGAGGAATCAAAATACTAAGATTAGTGTTAATAATTATCAAATAATCGAAAAATTTGATAAAAAAAAAAAAGGTCTTTTTTATCTCACGATTCATCAAGAAATTCACCCATTCAATCAAAAACAAAAAAAGTCTCTCGCTGATTGGATGAGAATGAATGACGAAATACCAAATCGCCCCATATCGAATTTTGCATTTTTGTTATTCCCAGAATTTGGGATATTTTATAATACATATAAGATTAAACCCTGGGTCATACCAATCAAATTACTTCTTTTCAATTTTAATGTAAACCAAAATGTTAATAAACATAAAAGCATCACTGAAAATAAAAAAAGAGATATTTTTTTATTTTCCAAAAAAAAAACTCTTAAATTTGAAAATAGAAATCAAGGAGAAAAAGAATTAGTCGAAAAACCATATATTAAATCCGCTCTCTCAAACAAAAAAAAAGATGATGAACAAAGTTCTCCGGGATCAGACATGAAAAAACGTAGAAAAAAAAAGCAATACAAGACTAACATAGAAGCAGAGCTTGAGTTTTTCTTAAAAAAGTATTTGCGTTTTCAATGGAGATGGAATGATTCTTTAAATCAAAGAATAATCAATAACATCAAAGTATATTGCCTCCTCCTTAGACTGAACAGTCCAAACGAAATTGCTATATCCGCTATTCAAAGAAAAGAAATGAATCCACATATTCTGATGATCCAGAAGGATTTAACTCTTACAGAATTGATAAAAAGAGGAATATTTATTATCGAACCAGTTCGTCTGTTTGTAAAAAATGATGGACAATTTTATATATATCAAACCATAGGTATTTCATTGGTTCATAAGAATAAGCACCAAATTAATCAAAGATACCTAGAAAAAAGTTATGGCTATGCTGACACGAATAAAAAGAATTTTTATGAATCCATTGCAATACATCAAAAAATGACTGGAAATATAGACAAAAATAATTATGATTTTCTTGTTCTTGAAAATATTTTATCCCCGAAGCGTCGTAGAGAATTGAGAATTCAAATCTTTTTGAATTATAGGGATATAAACAGTATCCATAGAAATACAGTATTTTTCAATGGAAATAGGATAAAAAATTGCGTGTTGAATAAAAAAAAAAATCTTGATAACGATAAAAAGAAACTAATTAAATTAAAGTTCTTTCTTTGGTCCAATTATCGATTAGAAGATTTAGCTTGTATGAATCGCTATTGGTTTGATACCAATAATGGTAGTCGTTTTAGTATGACCAGGATTCATATGTATCCGCGATTGCAAATTGATTAATGGTACATTTTTACTATATTCCCTACCATGTCTTCGTATATGAAGACAAAGAAATAAACATACCCATTATCTTACATTTCATTCTGATACACAATACTTACTAATTTAATGAGTCATTGTATTATATTATTAATAATAATTCGATCTAGAAATGAATCAACAAAATCTTCTTATTTATTTGAAGATCTCATTTTTTTTAATTTTTTGTGAATACAGAAATAGATCATACTTTTGTATACGGTATCCGATTCGAATCCAATTCATTTTTTAAATTATATTGATTATTGATTACTAAAGTAAGTAATTTTATTTGATAAAAATAAAAAATTCTTAACGAAATTAAGAGTCTTGTGTATATCAAATTCAAATGAGTGGCATTATTATTACTGATCAAGAAATATATCTATAAAAATATCTAAAAAAAAAAAGAGAAAGGGACGATTCATTTTTATGATAAAAAATGCATTCATTTCAATTTTTTCGCAAGAAGAAAAAGAAGAAAACAGGGGATCCGTTGAATTCCAAGTATTGAGTTTCACCAATAAAATAAGAAGACTTACTTCACATTTAGAATTGCACAGAAAAGACTATTTATCTCAAAGGGGTCTACGTAAAATTCTGGGAAAACGTCAACGGTTGCTGTCTTATTTGTCAAATAAAAATAGAGTACGTTATAAATACTTAATTAATCAATTGGGTATTCGGGAATCAAAAATTCGTTAATTTGAAAAGTCATTTTGAATTATTTGATTTATTAGATCTTGAATTTTGATGAACTTTTTTTCGTTTTGCGCAATTCATGGAAGAATGAATCGAGGAAAAACTTATGAATATACCAGCTACAAGAAAAGATCTCATGATAGTCAATATGGGCCCCCACCACCCGTCAATGCATGGTGTTCTTCGACTCATCGTTACTCTGGACAGTGAAAATGTTATTGACTGTGAACCAATATTGGGTTATTTACACAGGGGGATGGAAAAAATTGCGGAAAACCGAACAATTATACAATATCTTCCTTATGTAACTCGTTGGGATTATTTAGCTACTATGTTCACAGAAGCAATAACTGTAAATGGACCAGAACAGTTAGGAAATATTCAAATACCTAAAAGAGCCAGTTATATCAGAGTAATTATGTTGGAATTGAGTCGTATAGCTTCTCATCTGTTATGGCTCGGCCCCTTTATGGCAGATATTGGTGCACAAACTCCTTTCTTCTATATTTTCAGAGAAAGAGAATTTATATATGATCTATTCGAAGCTGCCACTGGTATGAGAATGATGCATAATTATTTTCGTATCGGAGGGGTAGCGGCTGATCTACCTCATGGGTGGATAGATAAATGTTTGGATTTCTGCGATTATTTTTTAACAGGAGTTACTGAATATCAAAAACTTATTACACGAAATCCTATTTTTTTAGAACGCGTTGAAGGTGTAGGCATTATTGGTAGAGACGAAGTAATAAATTGGGGTTTATCAGGACCAATGTTGCGAGCTTCCGGAATACAATGGGATCTTCGTAAAGTTGATCATTATGAGTGTTACGACGAATTGGATTGGGAAGTCCAATGGCAAAAAGAAGGGGATTCATTAGCTCGTTATTTAGTCCGAATTGGTGAAATGACAGAATCCATAAAAATTATTCAACAGGCTCTAGAAGGAATTCCGGGGGGGCCCTATGAGAATTTAGAACTTCGATACTCTGATAGAGAAAGGTATCCAGAATGGCATGATTTTGAATATCGATTCATTAGTAAAAAACCTTCTCCTATTTTTGAATTGCCGAAACAAGAACTTTATGTAAGAGTCGAAGCCCCAAAGGGTGAATTGGGAATTTTTCTGATAGGGGATCAGAGTGGTTTTCCTTGGAGATGGAAAATTCGCCCGCCGGGTTTTATCAATTTGCAAATTCTTCCTCAGTTAGTTAAAAGAATGAAATTGGCTGATATTATGACAATACTAGGTAGCATAGATATCATTATGGGAGAAGTTGATCGTTGAAATGATAATTGATACAACGGAAATACAAGATATTAATTCTTTTTACAGAGTGGAATCTTTAAAAGGGGTCTATGGAATTATATCGACGCTTGTCCCTATTTTGACTCTTGTATTGGGAATCACAATAGGCGTATTAGTAATTGTATGGTTAGAAAGAGAAATATCCGCAGGGCTACAACAACGTATTGGACCTGAATACGCCGGTCCTTTAGGAGTTCTTCAAGCTCTAGCAGATGGGACAAAACTACTTTTCAAAGAGAATCTTCTTCCATCTAGAGGAGATACTAGTTTATTTAGTATCGGACCATCCATAGCAGTCATATCCATTCTGCTAAGTTATTTAGTAATTCCTTTTGACTATCGTCTTGTTTTAACCGATCTCAATATTGGAGTTTTTTTATGGATTGCGGTTTCAAGTATTGCTCCCATTGGACTTCTTATGTCAGGATATGGTTCAAATAATAAATATTCCTTTTTAGGTGGTCTACGAGCTGCTGCTCAATCGATTAGTTATGAAATACCATTAACTCTATGTGTATTATCAATATCTCTACGTGCGATTCGTTGAAACATAAACTTTTTCCTATTCCCTTCTTTCTAGTCTTTATAGAAAAAGAGGGGGAAAAAATTGCATACATATCTTCATTTTTTTATTCATTATTCGGATTAATGAATTAAATTAGATAGTTATATGAGTGAAAAAAAAACAGCTATAGCTATATAATATATATATATTCGCAGTAAAATTATTGAGTCTCGTCTTCAATGTATAAGAAGAATTAAAGAGTTGAACATAAATAAACAGAAGAAGAGACCGTTTACCCCAAGATTGGTTGATTAGTCATGTCATCCTAGCTTGAAGCGGGTTCAAAAAATCAACCTATTCAGTTTTCACTAGCGTTTGTATGTATTACCCTAAAGCGGGGGTTTTAGCAAAAATGAGTGGACGGTTAGAAACGCCAAAGTACGCAAAGGATTAGTAATAGAAATTGTGTAATTTATCCCAAAGGACATTTACACATAATATAACAAGAATACTAATTGGGGCTTTAAGTTAGTAGAAATGATTAAGCAGTACTCCCCACGATTCCGATCCAGAGTATACTCCTATCCACTGATTCAAATAAATGACTATCGGAAACGAAATAATCCTTTATTTTGTAAGCTCCCCCCTTTTTTTTTCAGAAAAGAAAGAAGAATAGGAATGAAAAAAAAAAATAGAAAAAATACAATTAAAAAAAAAAAAAGATCTCTTTAAAACTAATAGAATATCTCATTTTTTTTCATAATTAAAAATGACGGGTTATTGATATTTCTACAAGCAGTATTTTATTGAAGACTTAAAGTTATTACTCAACAAATAAAATTTTAAATTATTTATTAAAATCTTAAAAATTATTCATTAAATAAAGGATAAGATCAATTCAGACGTAGTTTTTTTTTTTTTTTATTATTATATAACAGACAGAATTTAAGCGGTCTAATTCAGGGCCTTTGTTAAATTTGGAACCTATCTATCCTATAAATATATCAAGATAAATAATACCGACTCGGTCCTTAAATTTATTTATGCCCTAAGGGAGCCGTATGAGGTGAAAATCTCATGTACGGTTCTGTAATAGCGATGGTAACAGTGATGTTATCACCGACTATGATTATCTAACAGTTTAAGTACAGTTGATATAGTTGAGGCTCAATCAAAATATGGTTTTGGGGGGTGGAATTTATGGCGTCAACCTATAGGGTTTATCGTTTTTCTAATTTCTTCCCTAGCAGAATGTGAGAGATTACCTTTTGATTTACCAGAAGCAGAAGAAGAATTAGTAGCAGGTTATCAAACCGAATATTCGGGCATTAAATTTGGTTTATTTTATGTTGCTTCCTATCTAAACCTATTAGTTTCTTCATTATTTGTAACAGTTCTTTACTTGGGCGGTTGGAATATCTCTATTCCGTACATATTGGTTTCTGAGTTTTTTGAAATAAATAAAGCACGCTGGGTCTTTGGAACGACAATTGGTATCTTTATTACATTAGCCAAAACTTATTTGTTCTTGTTCATTCCTATCACAACAAGATGGACTTTACCTAGGCTAAGAATAGACCAACTATTAAATTTGGGATGGAAATTTCTTTTACCTATTTCTCTTGGTAATCTATTATTAACAACTTCTTTCCAACTTCTTTCACTGTAAAGGAATACTACATTCTCTATTTGCGCCTTGTCTCAAACAAGAGAAAGAAACAAACATAAAAATATTCATAGAGATTTACGATATGTTTCCTATGGTAACTGGGGTCATGAATTATGGTCAACAAACAGTACGAGCTGCAAGGTACATTGGTCAAAGTTTCATGATTACCTTATCCCATGCAAATCGTTTACCTGTAACTATTCAATATCCTTATGAAAAATTAATCACATCAGAACGTTTCCGCGGTCGAATCCATTTTGAGTTTGATAAATGTATTGCTTGTGAAGTATGTGTTCGTGTATGCCCTATAGATCTACCTGTTATTGATTGGAAATTGGAAACTAATATTCGAAAGAAACGGTTGCTTAATTACAGTATTGATTTCGGAATCTGTATATTTTGTGGTAACTGTGTTGAGTATTGTCCAACAAATTGTTTATCAATGACTGAAGAATATGAGCTTTCTACTTATGATCGTCATGAATTGAATTATAATCAAATTGCCTTGGGTCGTTTACCAATGTCAGTAATTGACGATTATACAATTCGAACAATTTTAAATTCACCTAAAAAAAATAAGTAAATGAAATCAAAAAAAGTAAATCCTTTGATTAAAAATAAAGAGTAATTTCCAATTTATAAGGTTCAGTTTTGATCGAAAGGAATGCCGTTTTTTTCGTTTATTTTGTTTAGTCACTAACTACAAATTCGAACTATTGATTGGTTGGTTCGTGCTTCAATTTGGATTGAAAATCTATGAATATATCTGTAATTTTTTCGAAATCTAAATATAGTTTTGAACCACTCTTTAACTTTAAGATAAAGAATGATATTAGTCCAAGAACTGTACCTACATCAATTCACATTTCTTAGGATTTAATTCAATTAAGAACTTTTCAGAAAAAAATTTTCCTGGTGGTTCAATAAGGTCATGAAAAAATTTCAATTTATTTATCTCTTTACATATAATGGATTTGCCCGGACCAATACATGATTTTCTTTTAGTCTTTTTGGGATCCGGTCTTATATTAGGAGGCATAGGGGTAGTATTACTTACCAACCCAATTTATTCTGCTTTTTCGTTGGGACTGGTTCTTGTTTGTATATCCTTATTCTATATTCTATCAAACTCTCATTTTGTAGCTGCCGCACAGCTCCTTATTTACGTGGGAGCTATAAATGTTTTAATTATATTTGCTGTCATGTTCATGAACGGTTCAGAATATTACAAAGATTTTCATCTTTGGACCGTTGGGGATGGCGTTACTTTGTTGGTTTGTACAGGTATTTTTGTTTCACTAATGACTACTATTCTGGATACGTCATGGTACGGGATTATTTGGACTACAAGATCAAACCAAATTATAGAGCAAGATTTGATAAGTAACAGTCAACAAATTGGAATTTATTTATCAACAGATTTTTTTCTTCCATTTGAACTCATTTCGATAATTCTTTTAGCTGCTTTGATAGGCGCAATTGCTGTGGCCCGCCAGTAATAAATCTTTCGAACTAGTAACCGAAATCAAAATGAAACTTTGTTCTGTGTTATCACATCCATTTCCGCTCACTTCAATCTTATTTGAAGATTGTTTATGTCTAAAATTAAAATAGAAATTATTTTATTTGATCTATTGGCAATAGATTCCCTTATTCAGTACTTTTTTTTATTCTAGTCACTTAAACTCATTAAATTGTTTTTCATCTTGAAATGAATCAAAATTGATAAGGAGTTGGTCAATGATGCTCGAACATGTACTTGTTGTGAGTGCCTATTTATTTTCTATCGGTATTTATGGATTGATCACAAGTCGAAATATGGTTAGAGCCCTTATGTGTCTTGAACTTATACTGAATGCAGTTAATATAAATTTCGTAACATTTTCTGATTTTTTTGATAGTCGCCAATTAAAAGGAAATATTTTTTCAATTTTTGTTATAGCTATTGCAGCCGCTGAAGCAGCTATTGGACCAGCTATTGTTTCCGCAATTTATCGTAACAAAAAATCAACTCGTATCAATCAATCGAATTTGTTGAATAAGTAGTAGTGTATTAATCATAGAAGTTCTAATATTTATCAAGTCAAATTAACATGGATGATACATAACGTATTGATCGTGTTTACAAAAAATGCAAGAAATCAAAGTATCTTGGACCTCTCGTAGGAGTCGATCTGGAAGCAGATTGATTAGAAAAATTCTGGTAAATCATTGATTCATCTGGTGTCTAAATATATGTATAATTCATTTACAAGTTTACTAGATCGAAAATTTATGATGTTCAAAAATTTATATATCCAATGTCACATTCAGTAAAGATTTATGATACATGTATAGGGTGTACTCAATGTGTACGAGCCTGCCCCACAGATGTATTAGAGATGATACCTTGGGACGGATGTAAAGCTAAGCAAATTGCTTCTGCTCCAAGAACAGAAGACTGTGTTGGTTGTAAGAGATGTGAATCCGCCTGTCCAACGGATTACTTGAGTGTTCGAGTTTATTTATGGCATGAAACAACTCGAAGCATGGGCCTAGCTTATTGATCCCTTTCCCAAATCCCACCTGAATATATTTGATTTTTTTTTACCGACAAAAATCCCCCTGCTCGAAAAATCAAATATATATTTGATTTTTCGAGCACGGATTTTTCTGGTCCAAGTGTATCTTGTTTTTACTACGAATTATTTTCCTTGGTTAACAATAATGGTAGTTTTGCCAATATTCGCGGGTTCCTTAATTTTCTTTCTTCCTCATAGAGGAAATAAGATAATTAGGTGGTACACTATATTTATATGTACCGCAGAACTCCTTCTAATAACTTATGCATTCTATTATCATTTCCAATTGGACGATCCATTAATGCAACTGACGGAGGATTATAAATGGATCAATTTTTTTGATTTTTACTGGAGATTGGGAATAGATGGACTTTCTATAGGACCTATTTTGCTGACAGGATTTATCACCACTTTAGCTACTTCAGCGGCTCGGCCGGTTACTCGAGATTCCCGATTATTCCATTTCCTGATGTTAGCAATGTATAGTGGTCAAATAGGATCATTTTCTTCTCGAGACCTTTTACTTTTTTTCATCATGTGGGAGTTAGAATTAATTCCCGTTTATCTACTTCTATCCGTGTGGGGGGGAAAAAAACGTTTATATTCAGCTACAAAGTTTATTTTGTACACTGCAGGAAGTTCCGTTTTTTTATTAATGGGAGTTCTGAGTATCGGTTTATATGGTTCCAATGAACCAACATTCAATTTTGAAATATCAGTTAATCAATCTTATCCAGTAGTACTGGAAATAATATTCTATATTGGATTTCTTATTGCTTTTGCTGTCAAATCACCGATTATACCTTTACATACATGGTTACCAGACACCCATGGAGAGGCACATTACAGTACTTGTATGCTTCTAGCCGGAATATTATTAAAAATGGGAGCATATGGATTGGTTCGGATCAATATGGAATTATTGCCCCGCGCTCATTCTATATTTGCTCCCTGGTTGATGATAGTAGGCACACTTCAAATAATCTATGCAGCTTCAGCATCTCCCGGTCAACGTAATTTAAAAAAAAGAATAGCCTATTCCTCCGTATCTCATATGGGTTTCATAATTATAGGAATTGGCTCTATAAGTGATATGGGCCTCAATGGAGCCATTTTACAAATAATATCTCATGGCTTTATTGGCACTGCACTCTTTTTCTTGGCAGGAACGAGTTTTGATAGAATACGTCTTGTTTATCTCGACGAAATGGGCGGAATGGCGATCCCAGTTCCAAAAATATTCACGACTTTCAGTATCTTATCGATGGCTTCCCTTGCATTACCGGGGATGAGTGGTTTTGTTGCAGAATTAATAGTATTTTTGGGACTAATTACCAGCCAAAAATTTTTTTTAATAACAAAAATACTAATTACATTTGTAATGGCAATTGGAATGATATTAACTCCTATTTATTCATTATCTATGTTACGCCAAATGTTCTATGGATACAAGTTTTTTAATGCTCCAAACTCTTATTTTTTTGATTCTGGACCGAGAGAGTTATTTGTTTCGATCTCTATCCTTTTACCTGTAATAGGTATTGGTATTTATCCGGATTTCGTTTTCTCACTATCCGTTGACAAGGTCGAAGATATTATATCTAATTATTTTTATAGATAATTATTAAAAAAATTAATAAAATAAAAAATCAAACATCAATCTTATAGTATAATAAGAATAAGATGTTTAAAAAATTCGTTGTACAATTACAAAAAACAAATATTTTTTCTTCTCTTAAGTTTATTTTTAACTTAAGTTAAAAATAAAAATAAATTATACTTTTAACCAGATATGTTTGGCCTTTGTAAGAACCTTTTGAATCAAACTAGTGATTCAAAAGGTTCTCGATGGCTTACACGATGTTTTCTTATATATATGCTGTCCCATGTTTATTTGTGTTCATTAGGTCCTTTTTTCAGTTAGATGTTAGGGTAAATGAACCATAACTATGTAGCCCTATTCCTAATAGATTGACCCCAAAATAGCATATCCAAATTATAAGAAATCCCATAGAGGCTACAATTGCAGAATTTACAACCTCAAAATTTTTATTTGTTCGAATATGTAAATAAATCGCGAATACGGTCCAAGTAATAAATGCCCAAGTTTCTTTCGGATCCCAATTCCAATATGAGCCCCATGCCTCATTTGCCCATACTGCTCCCGAAAGAATACCTATGGTTAAAAAGATAAAACCTATACCAATAATACGATAACTCCAATGATCCAATTGTTGAATCAATTGAGACCTATAATAATTCCTAGAAGAAATTAAGGAAGTGTTCCATAAAACATTGTTTCTTTCGTTCATGTATTGGATCTCATCAAAACAAAACAACTCATTATTGCTTTTCTCAAAAAGACTTATGACTTTGCGAGATGTAATGACTATAAGAGCTACTGATAATAATGATCCACATAAAAGAGATGCATAGCCAAATACCATCATACTTACATGCATCATTAACCAATGAGATTGGAGAGCGGGTACTAATAGTACGGATTGATGCATTTCGGTTAAAAAACCAGAAGTAGCAAAGCCTTGGGTAAAAATAACACTTGGCGCGGTTATTGCGCTTAAAGGGTTTATATTTTTTTTTAAATACGGAACCATATGAATAATGGACAAACTCCATGAAAGAAAAATGAATGATTCGTATAAATCACTTAAAGGTAAATGCCTTGAATAAATCCAACGAGTAACTAATAATCCTGTTATACAGACAAAAGTAGTTTTTATGCCTTTTTCTGATGAATCATATAGTCCTACGTTTTCATTAACTAATAAGATTATCAAACGAATTGAAATTATAATTGAAACAACCGAAAAGGATATATGAGTTAATATATGCTCTAAAATGGAAAATATCATAAAAAAATTATAAAAAAAGAGGAGAATCTCCCAATTATAGAAATGAAAATCGGGAATAGAATTCATTATAGGACTTACTCTTTTAAAAGATGCCATGCCGCCACTCGGACTCGAACCGAGATGCTCTAGCACTGCTTCCTAAGAGCAGCGTGTCTACCGATTTCACCATAGCGGCTTTTCGAAATCATAATAACCTATTCTTATTCAATTGTCGAGGTTAAAGTACTCACAATATTTTTTAGTTTTATTTTATAAGAAACATTGAAATTCATGAATAAAGAAATTGATGAATCAAAACTCGTTTAAAAAATAGTGATTTGAACCTAGTTACAATAATAATCCTTATTTTTTATTATTTTATTTAACGTAACATTAACAATGGAGTTCTTTTAGTTTATACTCTCCTAAAATGGAACTTTTCTAACTACATAGTTTTTACCGCAATTCAATGTTCTTTTTTTCTTTTTATTATTTTTTTTATGACCAAAATTTATACATTTCTAGTATAAAATATCCATTGATAAAAGCTTCTTGTCGCATTTAGGTGGATATTTTATACGAGGGATATAAGGGATATATAAGGATAAGGATTATATATTGATAATTATTTTTTAAAATGAGTGTTCATAAAATTCCAAAACAAGTTTTAAACTTAAAAAATGAGTTTCAACGAATCATTAATTTGGATTAAAGATCTTATATTATGTTTGTTCTTTTCTAATAAATATTTGTTCTTTCCTATTTGAAAATAATTTATATATAGATATACTAATTTATATATAAAAAGATTATTCTATATAAATTAGTATAAATTCTAAACGAAATTCAAAACTAGACTCTTTTTAGAGTCAGAGATAGATCCAGATTATTCCAATGTTTAATTATTTATTTCTTGTTGTACAAAAAAACTTTTTGAATTCCCTGTAGAAAGAGATTTCGCTAATGAAAAAACTTTTAATGCTACCCAATACCCCTTCCTTTTCCAAATATTATTACGAATTCGTTTTTTTGATATGGAAGTACGTTTTTTTGGAACTGCCATTAAAAAATTATGATAGGGTATTCAGTTCTATAGTTGGATGTGAAAGACATCTATTGTTCAAAACCAATTGTTTTTTACTATATAATTCTCTCTTTATTGTCTAAATTCGACTCTTTTCATAAAAAAATATAAACCAAATCGGTTGTGCCTTTATGTTGTTTATTTTCGTCATGCTATATTTATACATGTAATAAAATACATCAAAAAGTTTAAGAAACCAAACTTTTATTTTTTAATTTAATAAAAAAACGTTAATAATTTTTTTTTTATATTAATTGCTTAATTGGTCAAGCTCAAAAAAAGAGTGCACCTAATGAAAATTGTAAAATTAAAATGAGACTAGTAGTTAATCTGTTAAAGTATACATTATTTTTTATATAAAAAAGAAGTCCTTTTATTTTTGTAATTTCTTCACTCAATTAAAAAACTTCATTGGTTAATGATTCTGAATAAACGAACTAAAAAAAAAAAATAACTCTTTTTTTTCTGGGGTTAAGTTATGGACTGTGTCTGTCTTTTATGAATTCTATTAAAATAACATATTCTTTTTGGTGTAATTATTTGTTCTTACTCTCTCTAGAGATTAAAATATTGTATTATGTAAATTTTAATAAGTAATAAGAATTGAAATTTTTATTTTTTTTTGTTTGAAGTATTTGGAAAAGATTTAGAATAATTAAGAATAAAAAATATTTATTTTAGTTTTACATATCTTATCTTAATTTTTTTTTATTAACCGACTCCTTTCAAAAAAATAAGAGCTGATGAATCAGAAACAGTTAACTAAGAATAAAAGATTTTTATTTATTTTTATGGAATATACATACCAATATTCATGGATCATACCTTTCATTCCAGTTATAATTCCTATGTTAATAGGGGTGGGACTTCTCCTTTTTCCGAAGGCAACAAAAAATCTTCGCCGCATGTGGGCTTTTCCTAGTGTTTTATTGTTAAGTATAGTTATGATTTTTTCAGCCAATCTGTCTATTCAGCAAATAAATAACAGTTATATCTATCAATATGTATGGTCTTGGACCATCAATAATGACTTTTCTTTAGAGTTCAGCTACTTGATCGATCCACTTACTTCTATTATGTTAATCTTAATTACTACTGTTGGAATTATGGTTCTTATTTATAGTGACAATTATATGTCTCATGATCAAGGATATTTGAGATTTTTTGCTTATATGAGTTTTTTCAATACTTCAATGCTGGGATTAGTGACTAGTTCTAATTTGATACAAATTTATATTTTTTGGGAATTAGTTGGAGTGTGTTCTTATCTATTAATAGGTTTTTGGTTCACACGACCGATTGCCGCGAATGCTTGTCAAAAAGCGTTTGTAACTAATCGTGTCGGGGATTTTGGTTTATTATTAGGAATTTTAGGTCTTTATTGGATAACGGGCAGTTTCGAATTTCGGGATTTGTTTGAAATATTCAATAGTTTGATTTATAATAATGAAGTTAATTTTTTATTTGTTACTTTGTGTGCCTTCTTATTATTTTCTGGTGCAATTGCTAAATCCGCTCAATTCCCCCTTCACGTATGGTTACCTGACGCTATGGAAGGACCTACTCCTATTTCAGCTCTTATACATGCTGCTACTATGGTAGCAGCAGGAATTTTTCTTGTCGCTCGGCTTCTTCCTCTTTTTATGGTTATACCTTACATAATGAATATGATAGCCTTAATAGGTATAATAACATTACTATTAGGAGCTACTTTAGCTCTTGCTCAAAAAGATATTAAGAGAAGTTTAGCCTATTCTACAATGTCTCAATTGGGTTATATGATATTAGCTCTAGGTATTGGGTCTTATCGAGCTGCTTTATTTCATTTGATTACTCATGCTTATTCAAAAGCATTGTTGTTTTTAGGGTCCGGATCAATCATTCATTCAATGGAAGCTATTGTTGGATATTCTCCAGATAAAAGTCAAAATATGGTTCTTATGGGTGGTTTAATAAAACATGTGCCAATTACAAAAACTTCTTTTTTATTAGGTATACTTTCCCTTTGTGGTATTCCACCCCTTGCCTGTTTTTGGTCCAAAGATGAAATTCTTAATGATAGTTGGTTGTATTCACCGATTTTTGCAATAATAGCTTTTTCCACAGCAGGATTAACTGCATTTTATATGTTTCGGATCTATTTACTTACGTTTGAGGGCTCTTTAAATGTTAATTTTCAAAATTACAGCGGCAAAACAAATAACTCGTTTTATTCAATATCTCTATGGGGTAAAGATAAAGAAGGGAAAAAAATAATTAAAAAAGATTTTCGGTTATTATCTTTATTAACAATGAATAATAATGAAAGGATTTATTTTTTGGGGAAGAAGACATATCCAATTGATATTAATATAAGAAAGATGACGCGACCCTTTATTACTATTGCTCATTTTGGCATTAAGAACACTTTTTCGTATCCCCATGAATCGGATAGTACTATGCTATTTCCTATGCTTGTATTAGGTATATTTACTTTGTTCGTTGGAGCCATAGGAATTCCTTTGAATCAACAAGGAATGGATTTTGATATATTATCAAAATTGTTAACTCCAGCTATAATATATCAAAATTCAAATAATTCTGTGGATTGGTATGAATTTGTGACAAATGCAAGTTTTTCATTGAGTATAGCTTATATCGGAATATTTATAGCGTCTTTTTTATATAAGCCTGTTTATTCATCTTTACAAAATTTGAACTTCCGAAATTCATTTCTTAAAAGTGTTCCCAATCGAATTCTTTGGGAAAAAATAATAAATGTGATATATGATTGGTCATATAATCGTGGTTACATAGATGTTTTTTATGCAATATCCTTCAATAACGGTATAAGAGGATTAGCTCAACTAACTCATTTTTTTGATAAACGAGTAATTGAAGGAATTACGAATGGAGTCGGTATTACAAGTTTTTTTGTCGGAGAGGGTATCAAATATATAGGTGGTGGCCGAATTTCTTCTTATCTCTTATTGTATTTATTTTATGTATTCATTTTTTTATTCATTTTCATTTTTTAAATTATAAGATTTAAAAGTAAGTTAATTTATATTAAAAATAAGTTATATTATAATTATATTATAAGAAAAGATTTTTACATTTTTATTTATTTCATTTTTATTTATTTAATATTTTTTACAGCATTTTCAAATCGATCATTTTTTATATATCGAAATGGTCGCTTCCATTGTTTATAGTCGAAAAGAATATTAACAAGAGGTTTTTCAAACCAGAATATCTCTTTATCCTTTTTATCTTGAAATATTTCTAACTTCGAATTTTCTTGATTCCCATCTAGATAAGAAGTTTCATAAATTGGTCTATTTTTATAGCGTGTCTCTTTAAAGTGGAATTCATCCTTTGTTTTTCCCTTTCCATTCATTCGGATCTTTTCTGTTTCATCCATTTTGTCCGGATCCTCCTTTTCTTCCGAAAAAAGAGAAGGAGAAGGATCTTCTTCAGTGGATT